TTAAGAAATACAATACTTCGGAGTTGAAGAGAAGTATCCAAATAACATGTCTTATTTTTTCAATAATCCATATTTGTAGCAATGAATCCATATTTGTAGCAATGAAATAGTATTGTTCCTTCCCAATATGATATATGATCAATTACAAATATCTATGATCTGTCTTCTCTATAAAGGACCCGAAATACCTTGCTTACGTATCATTGGAAAGTGCATTAACATAAATACGGCAGTAAGAAGAGGCAATACAAAAGTGTGTAAACTATAAAAACGAGTCAAAGTGGATTGGCCCACACTAGCACTTCCACGTAATAACTCTACCAAAGGCGATCCTATTACAGGAATAGCTTCAGGTACACCTGTCACGATTTTTACTGCCCAATAACCAATTTGGTCCCGAGGTAAGGAATAACCAGTTACACCAAAAGATGCAGTCAATACAGCTAAAACCACACCTGTAACCCAAGTTAATTCGCGGGGTTTTTTAAATCCACCTGTGAGATATACACGAAATACGTGCAGGATCATCATTAGAACCATCATACTTGCTGACCATCGATGAACTGATCGAATTAACCAACCAAAATTGGCCTCAGTCATTATGTATTGAACAGAGGAAAAAGCTTCTGTAACGGTTGGACGATAGTAAAAAGTCATAGCAAAACCTGTAGCTACTTGTACTAAAAAACAAGTAAGTGTGATCCCCCCTAAACAATAAAATATGTTGACATGAGGAGGAACATATTTACTAGTTATATCATCCGCAATCGCCTGAATCTCGAGACGTTCCTCAAACCAATCATATACCTTATTGAGATAGGTAATCCAAAGGAATTCCCCCTCTGAGAACCGTATATGAGAATTTCATCTCGTACGGCTCAAGCGGAAACACACAAATACTGATTTCAACGGATATGTAATAGAAAGTTCAAAACTTCTTAGCCATTTGATTCGATTTGCCCCAAAGATACGAAGTAACAAAAATCCGGAATCTCTTCTTTGTGATGATAATGCCAAAAATATCAAGTTGGCTCATCCGTCTTTCTTTATGTTGATCGTTACAGGCCTCTTGAATCTTCTCTTCCCTATTTATTTATTTTTTTATTTGTTATTTGATTTGTTGTTTTTTGTGCGTAATGCAGATTAACAATAGTTTTGCTATTGATAGGAATTCCCTTGTTGAGACCCTATGAATCAATTGAAACCTCAGATTCATACTAGAACCACGATGATTTAATCAAGCAAAGCCTCAAGCTAAACTCAAAGGTTCTCTGAGTAAGAACCGTTTGATGATCACTTATTCAATGAATGGATGTAATGACTCAACAAAATCTAGAAAAACATTTGTCCTTTGTTCAAACTGAAAGAAGAAAAATCGTTTGATTTAGGAAATACCTATTTGAATTTTTTTTTTGAGTCCGGTTGCGAAGTCTGAATAGTAAATAGTAGGTATGAATCATAGTTCAAATATTTCTTTTCTTGATCTATTCTATATATTCCGTGCTCCAGATACTAGAATAAATATCCGACGAGGTAGAATCATCTTGATAGAGATGACAGGCCCATTTTCTGTATTATCAATAGGATCAATTATAACAAGTCACACACTCATATTCCGGAAATACCGAAACAAATAAATCTCACGGTCGAACTACCAGAATGGTCTAGAAATCCGAGTCTTTCTTAAGTATTAAGTAAAGTCATTTTTTTGATTGAAAAACTAGGACTTTCTAGTTCTTATGAACCTAACTCATTGAAATTCCATCCAGTAAAACGGAAGAATTATAAATTTCCAAAATAATAGATAGGAATATCGCAAATAGAGCCATTGCGACCCCCATAAGTGGTGTAGTCCCCCAGCCCGGTGCTACTTTACCATATTCCGAATTCAATGGTTTCAATAAATTCCCTACAGTAGTTCGTCTTGGCCCAGATCTAGAACTACCCTCAACGGTTTGTGTAGCCATAAAATACTATTCATTGGTTGAGATCTGTTGACTTTGTATACCATTCCGTTGTAGTTGTAAATAAACGATCTTATCGTAGATCCATTGTGATCTTGAAATTATCTAAAAATGGAAACAGCAACCCTAGTCGCCATCTCCATATCTGGTTTACTTGTAAGCTTTACTGGGTACGCCTTATATACCGCTTTTGGGCAACCCTCTCAACAACTAAGAGATCCATTCGAAGAACACGGGGACTAGTTGAAGTAATGAGTCTCCCATATTGGGAGGCTCCTTACTTCAATTGAGATAATGAAAAATTATTTCATTTTTTTAGTTTTAGTCGGAACCTTAGGCGGTTCTCGAAAAAAGATAGCGAAAAAAATTATCCCTAAAGTCGAGACTAAAAGGAATGTATAAACCAATGCTTCCATAGATTCGATCGTGGTTTACAATTATAGCTTCCACACCTATTCATTTTGGATCATTTACCATATTTTGGATCATTTACCATATAAAGAAAAGTAAAGAGTCAAAGAATAAATGGTGATTCAAATCAAGATTTCTCCGGTACCTTATATCAAATAAAAAAAAAATAGAGGCGAAAGATACCAGAGCAATGTTGTATCAGACTACTTGTCTCCTTGTAGTTGGATCCCCAATTTTTTGAAATGTTCCAAATTCCACTTGAGCATCCAAATCTGGATCAATACCAGCAAAAACATCTCTGAACAAGGTTCTAGCACCATGCCAAATGTGTCCAAAAAAGAAGAGCAAAGCAAACGTAGCATGCCCAAAAGTGAACCAACCCCTTGGACTGCTACGAAAAACACCATCGGATTTCAAAGTAGCCCGATCTAATTCAAAAATTTCACCTAATTGGGCACGTCTAGCGTATTTTTTTACAGTAGCAGGATCACCATAACTAACTCCATTGAGTTCGCCACCATAGAACTCGACAGTTACACCTACTTGTTCAACACTATACTTTGATTCTGCCCTTCTAAAAGGAACATCGGCTCTCACAATTCCGTCTCCATCTACTAAAACTACCGGAAATGTTTCAAAAAAAGTAGGCATACGACGTACAAAAAGCTCGCGCCCTTCTTTATCTCTAAAGACGGGGTGTCCTAACCATCCAACAGCTATTCCATCCCCGTTGTCCATTGAGCCTGCTCTGAATAATCCCCCTTTTGCCGGATTATTACCAATGTAATCATAAAAAGCTAATTTTTCGGGAATTTTAGACCAAGCTTCCGATAAACTCAGATTTTCGGCTAGTCCGGCGCTAACTCTTCGATATATTTCTTGCTGAAAGTATCCCTGATCCCACTGATAACGAGTGGGACCAAATAATTCGATTGGGGTAGTTGCTGAACCATACCACATAGTTCCAGCAACAACGAAAGCTGCAAAAAAAACAGCAGCGATACTACTAGAAAGTACGGTTTCAATATTTCCCATACGTAATCCTTTGTATAGACGTTGAGGCGGACGGACACTAAGATGGAATAGACCTGCTAATATGCCCAATGTACCCGCTGCAATATGATGAGAGGCTATTCCTCCCGGAACAAAAGGATCAAAACCTTCCGCGCCCCACGCTGGATTTACAGATTGTACTTTTCCAGTTAGTCCATAAGGATCGGACACCCATATTCCAGGACCATACAAACCTGTTACATGAAATGCGCCAAAGCCAAAGCAAGCCACCCCTGAGAGAAATAAATGAATTCCAAAGATCTTCGGCAAATCCAAAGAAGGTTTTCCCGTACGCTCATCACAGAATATTTCTAGATCCCAATACACCCAATGCCAGATAGCTGCCAAGAAGCACAAGCCAGAAAACACAATATGTGCCCCTGCGACACCTTCATAACTCCAAATACCCGGATTCGTTATAGTTCCTCCTGAAATACTCCAACCACCCCACGAATTGGTTATTCCTAAACGAGTCATGAAGGGTATAACGAACATACCTTGTCTCCACATTGGATCAAGAACAGGGTCAGAGGGATCAAAAACTGCTAATTCGTATAGAGCCATCGAACCGGCCCAACCAGAAACTAGAGCTGTATGCATTATATGGACAGAAAGCAATCGACCGGGATCATTCAATACGACAGTATGAACACGATACCAAGGCAAACCCATGGAAATACCCCTTTATCAAAGATAAATAGACACTATGTCACCTTATTTTATCGCATTGGAAAGGACTATACTATGTACCTAAGTACCTAACCTTTTCAGTGGATTCTGTATGAGAAAGAGTTAATATTTATTCCGTTCCATTGAAAATAACGGAACAATTCTGTTCATAAGAACAAAGAGAAGCAGATCTATTCTATACCCGATAAGTACCAATACGCAATGGGAGAATTGGTACCATTTTGTGGGAACGAATGCATAGATACTTGTTTATCATTCGAACGATCGATTGCTCCGTTCGTTAAAATTTTTCTTTATTCATTCTATCTTACTCTATAAACCTTCCAATCAATCTATCTAGAAAATAGAATAAACAGAAAAAGGGATGAAGACAATAAACCCATTGTTACGTTTCCATATTAAAGTGAAGTATAGTACTTAGTTTTTTTTTTCTTTAATTTAATGCCCATTGGTGTTCCAAAAGTACCTTTTCGGAGTCCTGGAGAGGAAGATGCAGTTTGGGTTGACGTATAGTGCGACTTGTCAGACATATTGGGTCATATGGGATTTACCCGTTCTCTCCCCCGATCGAGATATCCTCTGTTTCGCCCAAGAAATATTGTATTGAGATTGAGTGAACCATCAATCATTTGGAGCGTGAAGTACAATTAGATCAATTTCTATTGGGGATCAATATTATCAATTAGAAGAATTTATGGTTGACTTGGACTGATAAAATAAAGTCTCCAGGCTCCGTTCAGAAAATACCAAATTGGTAACAAATTGATAATATATGTACGATTACCACTTGTATCATAAACGATTTTTATACTTACTATAGGAGCGATCTCAAACTGCCAACCAATGTAGTAGTATGATGAATACATCGAATAGTTTGGAGAAGACATGAAACAAATTGAAAAGGAAGTCGTAACAAAAAAAGTGGTACTGAGATCATTTGCCCTATATGTACAAATAGAATTCGGGCAGATCTTTTCCCGGAGTAGAACAAACATGAACCTAAAAAAAAGGAAAGGGCCCATTCAGGAACAATAAAATGACATCGTGATTTGAATCTCGATGAAACAATACATCAATGAGAGGTTAGTTCAATAAGTTCAGTAAATTCTTTTTTTATAGGTAAGGGAACAAAAACTCATCTTATGTTTTTTGAAAAATAGAAGAAGAAAACCCCCTTCATTAGAAAAACAAAAACCTGTTACATTACAGAAAAAAAAAGAAATAGAACTGGAATCGACACATTGATTCTTTTTTTTCGCAATTTTTTTTTTGAACCGTATGCATCCAAAGGTGCACGTACGGTTCCTAAGGGAACCAATTTTGTCCTAATCAACCGACTTCATCGAGAAAGATTACTTTTTTTAGGCCAAGAAGTTGATAGCGAGATCTCGAATCAACTTGTTGGTCTCATGGTATATCTCAGTATAGAAGATGATACTAGGGATCTTTATTTATTTATAAACTCTCCCGGCGGATGGGTAATACCAGGAATAGCCATTTATGATACTATGCAATTTGTGCCACCCGATGTGCATACAATATGCATGGGATTAGCCGCTTCAATGGGATCTTTCATTCTGGTCGGAGGAGAAATTACCAAACGTCTAGCATTCCCTCACGCTTGGCGCCAATGAGTTTTTTTATTTGAAAAAAAAAGGAAGACTATGCCTTCGCCATATTGAATATGAATAAAATAATAAGTAATAATAGCATGGCACTTCGAGTTCGATATGAACAAACCATTATTGTTTTTTTCATAACATGAGATTTTATGTCGAGATAGTAGTATGAAATAGAGGTCATTTCGGATTTGATCTTATGTGTCGGGGGTACATTTCAGCGTCACAAACCATTCTTTTTCACACCAGAATTCTCTTTCTGATATTTATGTTATGAAAGAAAAAGTACAAAAATGAAAAAAAAAAGATCATTTTTTTCCTTATTTGATCGTATCAGAAAGGAACTTTGGGATTGCTAAATCACAGACAAAATAAATATATAAAGCAACAGAACCATCATAGTATTTTTTTTACTCCTACGAAAGGAAGGGTGGTAAATGGATCATTCAACGATCCGGATCGGATGGATTCTATTTCTTTCTTCAATAGAATAGAAGAGAAGAAAAAGAAAAAGTAAATTCCATTGTAGAGCCGTATGCACAAAAGATGCCTGTACGGTTGTACAATTCGATTCTTTTTTCTTATATTTTTTTTATCCCTTACTTTAGCCCAATCATGCAAGATAGAAGAACCCTTCATGATGTTATATCAATATCATCAGGGTTATGATTCACCAACCTGCTAGTTCTTTTTATGAGGCACAAGCAGGCGAATTTATCCTGGAAGCGGAAGAACTACTGAAACTTCGCGAAACCCTCACAAAGGTTTATGTACAAAGAACGGGTAATCCTTTATGGGTTGTATCCGAAGACATGGAAAGAGATGTTTTTATGTCAGCAACAGAAGCCCAAGTTCATGGCATTGTTGATCTTGTAGCGGTCGAAAATGAAAATACTAGGGATTTCATGTAAATCCATTTCAAACCATAATTCGAATTTTCTGCGATTTGATATTGAATAGAAAAAAAATTCATGATCATCAATCATCAGGTTAAGATCGATCTAAACCAACCCATTCCATTCTAGAATTCTATATATACATACGACATGCCAACTATTAAACAACTTATTAGAAACACAAGACAGCCAATAAGAAATGTCACGAAATCTCCCGCTCTTAGAGGATGTCCTCAGCGTCGAGGAACATGCACTAGGGTGTATGTGCGACTCGTTCAGATCATGAGTTCGAACAAATGAGACAATTTTCCAGTATCAATGACCAGTACCAATGAATAGGATAGATAGAGAAGATCTATCATATACCTATATTGTGTTTGGAATTTATGGTTTACATTGGTGCAAATCCAATCACCTAGATTTGAGATGAAAAGCAATTCCCCATTGGGGGCAAATGGTTATCCATTAAGCGGAGGAAATGGTATTATAAGAAGCAAAAAGGTTATACTCCTATTCTTGAAAGAACGGACTAACAGGGTCAGCTACCTAGCCAACTTTCATAATTAAATGCCGTCACTGTATGGATAACTCTTATTGTGAAAAGAACTATTACTGTATAATTGATGGGTAGAGCCAAAGAGTGCGAACTATACAAGTTAACAATAACATTTGATAAAATGAAAGAAGAGGCTCCGGTGTATAGAGAGGACCTCACCGTTTAAAAAAAAAAGTAACCATAGAAACGATGGAACCCACTATTTTTTTTTTATTTGGTATCGTTAGAATTTCTTATTTCCAGGTGAAATGCCTGGAAGGAATAAAAAATCGTGGTTGGGGAAAGTCATAGTAGCAAAAGCCATTGGAATTTTTATTTTATATATCGGAATAATCCGTTTTGTTATTAATTGACGGGGGGTAAAGGATGACTGAAAGAAGAGAAATCAATTAGTTATTCATTAAGGTTTAATTTGATTCAATGACCAGAGTTAGACGAGGATATACAGCTCGGAAACGTCGAACAAAAATTCGTTTATTTGCATCAACCTTTATTGGGGCTCATTCAAGACTTACTCGAACGACTACTCAACAGAAAATGAGAGCTTTGGTTTCCTCTCATCGAGATAGAGGCAGGCAAAAGAGGGATTTTCGTAGTTTGTGGATCACTCGAATAAATGCAGTAATTCGTGAGAATAAGGTATTCTATAATTATAGTAGATTAATACCAAATCTGTACAAGAAGCAATTGCTTCTTAATCGTAAAATACTTGCGCAAATATCTATATCAAATAAGAATTGTCTTTACATGATTTCCAATCAGATTATCAAATAAAGGATATGATATTATCAAATATAATACAGAAATGATTGAAATTGAAACAGAATTCCCCGGAGAATGAACTCCGGGAAGATAGAATAAAAAAAATTAAGTAAGATAAGTAGTAGGAATGAACGAACATGTTTCAATAAAAAAAAAGATTTCTTCTTCCCCCATTTTTTATTTCTTATAACACAAGAAATAAATCGGGATTCTAGGCCTTTTGAACAAAACATCAATCTGAGCTTGAGTTCCGATTGGAGTTTTGAGTCAATTGAGGAGTATGTTTATTTATTTCTGGTTCTAGGACCAGTAGTTCTGGGGATCGACTCGGCTCTCTCAAATTGTTTCTCATTATTAAGAAAAGGTAACAAAGATAAAATACGAGCTTGTTTTATAGCAATAGTAATTAATCGTTGTTGTTTCAAGGTCAATTTATTCACCCGTCTAGATAATATTTTTCCTTGTTCACTAATAAATCGACTAATTAAACTCATGTTTCTATAATCGATTCGATCCCCCGATCCAATTGGGGACAAACGCCTACGAAAGGATCGCTTGTATTTACGAAAAGGTTGCTTGGATTTATCCATGGTTTATTCCTTATCTCTAAAATTCTATTTCTTTATTCATTTCAGATCTGACCGAAATAGGCTTTGATTCGCATCGTTTATATTATACATATCATATATAATACATATCATATGTATTATATATATATATGAAAATGAAATCGGGTTTGATTTGTATTGTATATATTATGTATATTATATATGTTATATTTATGTTAAGTTAAATATGTTAACTTAAATATGTTAAGTTCTTCCTCTTCCTGTTCCTTGGAAAGATCGCGCACACGTTCCGTTCCATCTATTTCTTTATTTCCCCATGAATCGTATGCTTGTGACAATAGCGACAAAATTTTCTCAATTCTAATCTACTGGATGTATTGTGTCGATTCTTTTGAGTAATATATCTAGAAATACCCGGCGATTCTTTATTGACACCATTTCGGACACAACTGGTACATTCCAAAATAACTCTGACTCTGACATCTTTACCCTTGGCCATGAACCCCCTTTTGATTTTGGATCGACTTAACTTCTTCTATTTTCGACCCGAACTGAAGAAGAATAAAAGAACAAAAAAATCAATAAGAAAATCAATAGAAGTTACTAACTTGAAATTCCATTTTCATTTCTAAAGATTTCGTTGTGTTGTATGTGTTGTAATTATATAATTACAATTAATATTAATAGAGTAATAGTAATAATTAATAAAGTAATAATTAATAATAAAGTAATAATTAATAATAAAGTAATAATTAAGTAATACAATTTCTTTCTAACTATCAATTATTCCTATCTTAAATCCCAATATTTCATTTAAGTATTTTCTTTCTATGCTATGATTTCGTGGATTCTACCCTAGATCTGGATACACATTTCCATTTCTGTTCCCCCAAATTCGATCTTAGATTCACCAGATTTTTGTCGAGGTTCAATACACTTTTTCTTTTTTCTTTCCTTCCTATCCTCCTCCTATCCTAAAGAACTGAAAAAAAAGGAAGGGGCGAAATTTTAGTCACGTCACGTAGAATTGTATCCCTAATTTTCTTCATTTCTTCGCATATTAATAACTAGAATGAAAAAAAAGGGAATGACAAGGCATCTGGGAATAAACGATTAATTTCTATCAATAGACCTGCTAAAGACCCAAACCATAGAGTAGTTAGCACAGGTGCCACGGAGAGATATGTTTTTATATCTCGCATTGAAAATCCTCCTTCTTTATTGTAATACATATATGTATGGTCGGATGTTGTAGTTCAAGATCATTTGTATTTTTTTTTTTACTTTACGCGGAATTCCTAACTAAAATAGATATGTACAATGAACCGATAGATGAGATTTTCCTGTCCCTAAAAAAGAAAGAAAAAGATGACCCCTTCTTCCTGAGCATTTCCGATAAGATAAATTTTTATTCTTTTTTTTATATGATACGCCGATAAGATAAATTTTCATTTTTTTTATACGTTAGGTTTCAGATGTA